ATAACAGGTTTTTTCTAACTTCTAACGAAAGGGCTTTTTCTTCGATTTTTCAATAAAGACGAATTTTGACTTCTTTTCTTTCTTCCTTCTAATAGAAAAAAGTCAATAAACTTATCGAATTCACTTCTCATTGATGTATTCTTTCATCGAGATTCAATCCAAATCACGATGGTATTTTCTTGTTCCTGAATGGGTCTCTTTCATCTTTTTAGGTCTATGCTCTACTCCGGGTAAAGATCTGCCCGATTTGGATTTGCACATATAGGACAAATCTTCCCATCACCATTTCTTTTTGTTATGACTTTACAAATAACAAACAGCAATCATTTATGATACATGTAGTAATCATAGATATATTACCAATTGGGTTTTTTCTAAACGGAGCCTGGATACTTCATTTTTTAGTCCAACCAAAGCCAACCATAAATTATTCTAATTGATAATAGTACTATGAATCTCCCCAAAGAATGCATCTAATTGCACTTCACGCTCCAATTTTTTGATGATTCAATTTCTCTTTCTTGGGCGAAACAGAGGATATCTCGATCGGGGGAGAGAACGGGGAAATCCCATATGACCCAATATATCTGACAAGTCGCACTATACGTCAACCCAAGATGCATCTTCCTCTCCAGGACTGCGGAAAGGTACTTTTGGAACACCAATAGGCATGAATTGAAAGAAAAAAGAACTAAATACTATATTTCACTTTGATGTGGAAACGTAACAATATGTTTTTATTGTCTTTATAATATTGGCTTTATCATATTTATTTTATCCATAAATTAGAAAAATTTAGAAAGAAAGACAAAATAAATAAAGGAAAATTTTTACGAATAAGTCCTTCTAATGATAAACATTTACTCATAGAAAATGGTACCAACCCCCCATTGCGTATTGGTACTTATCGAGTATAGAATAAATCTGCTTCTCTTTGTTCCTACGAACAGAATTATTCCATTATTACAAACAGAATAGAATAAATAGTAACTTAGCCCTTCTTAGGAAATAATCCACCGAACAAGGGTGGTCCATAGGATAGTCATAGTATAGTTTTTTTCAATGCAATAAAGTTACGTAGTGTCTATTTTTCTTTGATAAAGGGGTATTTTCCATGGGTTTGCCTTGGTATCGTGTTCATACCGTTGTATTGAATGATCCCGGCCGGTTGCTTTCCGTTCATATAATGCATACAGCTCTGGTTGCTGGTTGGGCGGGCTCGATGGCTCTGTATGAATTAGCAGTTTTTGATCCTTCTGACCCTGTTCTTGATCCAATGTGGAGACAGGGTATGTTCGTTATTCCCTTCATGACTCGGTTAGGAATAACCAATTCATGGGGAGGTTGGAGTATCACAGGAGGGACTGTAACGAATCCGGGAATTTGGAGTTACGAAGGTGTAGCTGGGGCACATATTGTGTTTTCTGGCTTATGCTTTTTGGCAGCTATCTGGCATTGGGTCTATTGGGATCTAGAAATATTTTGTGATGAACGGACAGGAAAACCTTCTTTGGATTTGCCCAAGATCTTTGGAATTCATTTATTTCTCTCCGGGGTGGCTTGCTTTGGTTTTGGTGCATTTCATGTAACAGGCTTGTATGGTCCCGGAATATGGGTGTCCGATCCTTATGGACTAACGGGAAAAGTACAACCTGTAAATCCGTCGTGGGGCGTGGAAGGGTTTGATCCTTTTGTTCCGGGAGGAATAGCTTCTCATCATATTGCAGCAGGTACATTGGGCATATTAGCGGGTTTATTCCATCTTAGCGTCCGACCGCCACAACGTCTATACAAAGGATTGCGTATGGGAAATATTGAAACCGTACTTTCCAGTAGTATCGCAGCTGTCTTTTTTGCAGCTTTTGTTGTTGCTGGAACTATGTGGTATGGTTCAGCAACTACCCCGATCGAATTATTTGGTCCGACTCGCTATCAATGGGATCAGGGTTACTTCCAGCAAGAGATATATCGAAGAATTAGCGCTGGGCTAGCCGAAAATCAAAGTTTATCAGAAGCCTGGTCTAAAATTCCTGAAAAATTAGCTTTTTATGATTATATCGGCAATAATCCGGCAAAAGGAGGATTATTCAGGGCAGGCTCAATGGATAACGGAGATGGAATAGCGGTTGGATGGTTAGGACACCCTATCTTTAGAGATAAAGAAGGCCGTGAGCTTTTTGTACGTCGTATGCCTACTTTTTTTGAAACATTTCCAGTCGTTTTGGTAGACGGCGATGGAATTGTTAGAGCTGATGTTCCTTTTAGAAGGGCAGAATCGAAGTATAGTGTTGAACAAGTAGGTGTAACCGTTGAATTCTACGGCGGTGAACTCAATGGAATCAGTTATAGTGATCCTGCTACTGTGAAAAAATATGCTAGACGCGCTCAATTGGGTGAAATTTTTGAATTAGATCGTGCGACTTTGAAATCCGATGGTGTTTTTCGTAGCAGTCCAAGGGGTTGGTTTACTTTTGGGCATGCTTCGTTTGCTTTGCTCTTC